GCTGTCTCGATATTTATTTCGTGTACTGAGGCTTCTCCTAATGCTTTTTTAGTAGACTAAGGGTCTTAGCAGTCATTTCCGTTATCGAATCTTAGCTCTCTGGATCCTCTAAACTGCCATCTTCTACTAAGAATAGTGGCCACCCCCTTTCCTAGCTGACCTCTTAAAAAGGAGTCAATTCGGCTCATCTGCAGAAGGTGGAGCATGCTTTCCTAAATCTCCAAAGCGTAAGGAATCGCTCAAGCGGGCTAGCCTGATGACAGCTAATTAAGAAGTCAGTCCGTATCGATGCCAGCAGGTTCTCGTCCTTTCACCCCGCACACAACTACCAGTCTGGAAGTCGCATTTCAATTAACGAATTGCAGCTTAACAGACTAAGCAGTCGCTACTCCCTGCTATGAGAACTAGGTTGATTCTGACCCTACTGTCGAAGATTCCAGGGACTTAGCCTTCGACAGGAATGGAATCGCCGACTGATGTTACGATGACCGGAACAGCTTCTACTAGAACTAAGTGGATCGTAAGACCGAAAGAAAGAGGAAGCTTACTTACCTCTTAGAATAACCAGATATAAAGTAAACTAAAGCATCTGTCATATGCTGTAATCGAATCCGTAAAATATCTTTCATAAGATAGTTTCTCACATAAATGAGTCCTCCCCTTTCTGCACTTGCTGCCTAGCCTTCGGGAATGAAAGTCAGTGCCCCTGGTTTATAAGGAGCTGCTTCCTAACCGCTTTCCAACATAATCTTTCCAAAGCAAAGGTAAACGACTAACTAAGCAAAGCACTAGGTACGGTCAGCCTTAGACAAGCCAATCATTCAGACCTTTATCTATATTAACTATTTATTTAGTCCTATTGAGTAAGGGAAGGGGTCGGTAGGCTCTCTATCTCAATCCGAGGAACTGAACTAGAGCTCAGGAGGAAGCCAGCCGCTTAAGAGAACTTCACTCCTCTCCTTACAATCGAGATCTTCAAACCTCTCCTTTAGTAGAGCCCTCTCTCGCTGCTACTGAGCTAGATGCCTCATTCTCTTCCTGTTGAGGTGGGAAACAAACCCCTTGGTTGTCAATCAGTTTAGTTTGAAACCCCTGGTCGAGCTTCTTCTGTGGATTCCCGGTTGATTCTCTGGTATCTGGTCTTGCAGCTTCTCTTGCTGCTCTTCTCTTTTCCACTCAGAAGCTGGTATTAAATTAGGGAAACAAAGAAGAAGAAGGTAGGACGCTAACCTTGCTTTCCGTAATGGTAAGAGTGGCAATGTGCCCCTTCCTTGTTGGGTTACACCCTTCCTTTGTCAACACACCTATAAAATAGGGTAGGGAAGGAATTAACCTTTGGGCGAGTTCTCCTACAAGACTGTGATGAAAGAGGGAAACGACTGCTTAGTCGAGTATCTCCGCACCTCTGCTTGAAGAAGATGCCCTTGCTACTTCATCTACTGAAATTGACATCTTACAAAAACTTGCATCTCCAACTATGAACTCCTACTCTAGCTACTACTTTATGCCCGCTTCTCTTACTTAACGCAATTTCAATAGTTAAGAAAGGGAGTTCTTCACTCAGAAGAATCAGACTCAGACTGAGCTTCATTGCCTATCCATTTAGTCGGTCTCGTACCCAAGTGTATATCCCTTCTTTGTTTGCGTAACACTCTTGATCTTGAAACCAGAGAATAAGCTGACCCCTTGCTCAAGTCAGTACCCAGATAAATCCCTATAGCCTCTATAAGAGGAGATTTGAGATTCCTATCCGCTCTCTTCTATTAAGACACCCGTAACCGCTAATGCTACAGCTCCCCTCACTAGTAGCTGCGGATGAGCGATAGCCTGTTTGCCAGCCTCAACTCAATCTTTCCTTCCTCAGTGCGGAATAGAGCAAGCCAAGCCTTGATCCGGGAGGATAGTAGTACTTCATGCGGGGATACCTCTGCTGGATTGTGGAAGGGAGATTGGCTTTCAAACTATGTTCTAGTTCATACCGTGTAAAAGAACAGGACTTTCCTCATTTCTCTTTCTGGAATTTGCCATTCTGGGTGAAACTCCTTCTGGATGGGTTGAAGACTCCTTTTATTTTTTTAATGCAATTAAGAATTCCACGGAACTTTCTCGATTCCAACGCAACTTATCCTTTTGGAGCTGACGTAACAAACTACGCGAGCCTCCCGACGAAGCCAACATAAATCCTATCCGAATAAAAAAAATAAAAGGCAGTTTAATTATGGTGGTATACCAGCCGCCTGTTCTGGAACTTCCAGTTCCAATCGAAGCATATCTATCCGTAAATGGATTTGTATGTATAGCCACTTCAGTCGTGCTCGTTGTTTCTCTAAAGTATCTTTTTTCTGGGAACATGGTCAACCATAAATTATTATTTTCGCTATTCTTCATCCACCGATGCAGAAAATTATCCAGTTTTCCATTCTCATATGAGGCCGGAAAGTTTATTGGCAACAGGTCGGCACGAAGTGATTCATCATGCTCAAACATGAGGCGATCGTTC